GAAAATCCTTTCTCTTGTGTCGAATAGAAGATTAGGAGGACTCGTAATCCCCCCTCTCCTAGAAGTATTTATTCTTCCTTTCATTTGTCCCGTCTTGCCTTGTATCCTTCCTTTTTTGTAGGCCTATTGTCTAGTACTAGAAATGGGATACAAGTAATGAATTCCGGACCCCCCGCAAAAACAGTATAAACAAAGCAAGTAAAGGGATTTAAATAATTTTTTGATCATACCTTACATAACATAATTATATTGATCAACAAGAATTCCGCGCTTTTTACTAACTTGATGTTAAGTAATCTCTGGATCTAGAAATTCATTTCGTACAATTGAACCTTTTCAAACTGTTTCTTTTTAAGAACCAAAAAGATTTGTGCCAAAATAACGGATGCAAAGAAGAATAAAAGACCTTGGACGCGTAATGGATCTTGAAGCACTATTTCCGCATCTCCCTGACCAAAACCTCCCACGTTTGGATTGCTTGTTAATGGTTGATCAAGCTTGATGGATTCCCCCTCTGAAACAAGAAGTTCTGGTCCTGGAGGTATAATATCAACTACTTGGTGTCCATCCGATGCATCCACTATGGTTATTTCATATCCCCCCTTTTCTTTACGTCCTATTCTGCTTACTATACCTGCGGATGTAGCATTATAAACTGTATTGTTACTCTTGCTCCCATCAGGATAAATCTGACCCCTTCCCCTGTTCCCACCTACATATATCGGATATTTTAAGAAGTGAACGTCTTTCTTCGTAGTGGGGTCGGGGGAAAGAATGGGAAAGATGATTTCACTATATTTCTGACCTGGAACAGGACCTATCACAAGAATATTTCTTTTATTTGGACGATAACTCTGAAAAGAAAGATTTCCCATTTTTTCTTTCACTTCAGGAGAAATACGATCGGGGGGGGCTAATTCGAATCCCTCGGGTAAAATAAGAACAGCCCCCACATTTAAAGACCCTTTTTTACCATTAGCAAGAACTTGTTTCAGTTGCATATCATAAGGAATTCGAACAACTGCTTCAAATACAGTATCAGGGAGTACAGCTTGTGGAACTTCAATATCCACAGGCTTATTAGCTAAATGGCAATTGGCACATACAATTCGCCCCGTTGCTTCTCGTGGATTTTCATAACCTTGCTGCGCAAAAATGGGATATGCATTTGAAATGGATGCTCGAGTTATTACATATATCATGATCAATACAGAAATAGATCGAGTCATCTGTTCCTTTACCCAAGAAAAAGTATTTCTATTTTGCATGGTACAATCATTGATCCCGGAATTTCTACAATAAATTAGATAGGTAGCTAGTATAGTTCCCTATCCACGAATCTGCCATTGTACGGAAATAATTGTACTGGAATATAGGACGAATACCTTGAAGAGGTAGAAATATAAAGAATAAGTAAAATGCTTTCTTTATACACGTTATACACGAAGAAAAATTCTGATTTGATTGATATCGGGAGATCAAATAAGTTCTTCATTCATTCATTGAATGATAAATTACTACAAGCGAAGGAGATACCCGATTTAAAAAATGGAAGATCCAATATTTCACAATTGTATCTAGAATAACTGGAAAAGTGGAAACAAGACCAGATATAATTTGATCATTATGAGCCAGTCCAAAATCGTTGTAGATCGAACCAATCATGAGTTCCCAACCATGGGTCGAGTGAAATCCGATCCATAAATCCGTAACTAAAAGAATCGAAAAAGCTTTTATTGTGTCACTTAAGTTATAGAGGAATTCCTGAACCCAAGAATTAAGAATGACAAGTTCTGCATTACCCAGAATAAAATAACCACTTAGAATAGTGAAACAGATTATATTTGTCGAGAAATGCAAAATTATATGGAGATGATATTCATTGTGTGTTTTGACCAATTGTATCGTTTCCTTGTGTATTTCTATAGGAAGCTTTTGTATACGTGTCTCCGGGTATTCCTTTATCATTTCATTCAACAAGAGGAGTTCCTTTAATTCTAGGAATTTTTCTAGAACATTTTTCTCTTGAATATCATTTAAAAAAGTTTCGGATTGCCTAGTATTCCACCAATTAGTAACCCAAAGTTCCAAACTTTTATTAAATGATAGAGAGACCCACCAGGGCAAAAATATTATAGATGCAAGATATGGGAGGGAAGTCAATGCTTTCTTTTTTTTCATTTATTATCTGTGAATTGTTAATGAACTGCTTCATTCGTCAACTCTATCTGATATTTCTCTAAAGTACGAGTTATAAGTTATATAACAAGGTATCGAACCCAGGGATCTATTTCCATTTTTGTGTAAGAATTTAGTCCTTGGATCTAGAAGGAATATGGAAAAGGAAATTAGCAAGTTCCTTCCCTCATGCTGGGAAAACATTCATTCTTCATTTCAAAATACTTCAATTGGTACTCGCAAGAAATAGGCTAATTCTGCAGCTTTTTGTTCAATTTCTCGTGGAGTCAAATTCTCATCAGTACGAGTCAAGGGAATGGTTCCTTGGCCTCTGATTTCCATATAAAGAACACGACGAGGAAAAATACCCTCTTTAACCTCCATTCTGATTGATTGGATATCTTTCAGAAAGAAGCGAAGGAAGATTCGACGATTTATTCCGGGGAATCCCCAACGAAAAATACACATTATTCCTTCTTTTCTATCGAATCGGTCATAACCACTACCCACATTCCATGAAATTGTACACCACAAATAGGAACTAATAAATAGACCCGCGATCCCATAAAAAGACATCACGATCCCTTGTGGAAAAAAAATGATTTGGTTAGATGGAAATCCTGATATCAGATTCCTACCAAGATAACTGGAAGTTCCAACCACTAAAAATCCCAGTGAACCTAAAAGAAGGATACAGGCCCAGAAAAAATTACTTGTTTTTCGAGACCCTGTTATTAGTTCTATCCATATATGTTCTGATCGCCAGTTCATACTATATTAGATCTAGTTGCATTCGATTGGAATTGAGAGAATAACCAAAATGAATTTGACTTTTCTTGATGCCGAAATAACTTTCATCAACTAGTACTATTCTGATATGAACCATTAGAAGTAATTGGTTAGATACATTGACTTTCTATTATAAATTAGAAAAATATTCGCGGATCATTTTTAACCCACTATACCCACCCGCATATACATGCATTTATGCAGATATAATGTATCCGCATGCATAACAGTTCTTTCATTTGTGTTCGGAAAAAGTCACATATCCTACCATATTACACTAAAGAAATAGCTTATTATGATCCAGTGTTGAAAAAAATTGATGCAATTTTGTCCCGTCGGATCTAGACAATCTTATTTTTTTGGACATGAAGAAATAAAGAAGCCATTGCAATTGCCGGAAATACTAGGCCCACTAAAGGAACAAAAATAGAGGGTAAGTTAAGATCTGTCATGGAATGAGTACCTCAATTTAATATTTTATTTTTACCTATTATAAAGATATCTTATGATAAGTATATCTATTATAAAAAATAGTAAGTGTAAGTAATAAATAATATTAATAAATAATATTAAGTAGTTAATAAGTGCAAGGAATGGGGAATTAAGTGTACCTATTTCTCTTTCTACACGAATATGATGATACGCTTGAATAAATTTTCTTATTATTCTCCTATCCTCATATTCTTTCTATCTTTCGAATAAGGAGTTTCTTATTAATATTAAATATTGAATTATTTCTAAATTACATTATTAAGTGCGTGACTTTAACTAAACTAATTCAATCCAACAAACGGAGATTCCTAGTAAAAAGGGGGATTTCCTGGTAGATATAGAAATCCACTTCTATTCTATATTTTCTTTCGATATATATTTTTTATTCAAGGGAAAGAAACCGTGTAGCTGAAATAACTCACTCAGAACACCTTTTAAAGGATTACGTGGTACGATTAGGTCGAATAAACCCTTATGGAATGAATACTCAGCCGCTTGTGAACCATCGGGTACTATTTTATTCAATGTTTGTTCAATTACTCTTTTACCCGCAAATGCAATGTAGGCATTGGGTTCAGCAATAATAACATCTCCCAACATACCAAAACTGGCTGTTACTCCACCGGTTGTAGGAGATGTAAGGATTGATACGTAGAATAACTTTTTATTTGATTGATAATTAGATGAAGCAGAAGATATTTTAGCCATTTGCATCAAGCTCAAACTTCCTTCTTGCATGCGTGCTCCTCCAGAAGCACACACAATAATGACAGGTAGAGATCGATTAGTAGCATACTCGATCAAACGGGTTATTTTCTCGCCTACTACAGATCCCATACTACCCCCCATGAACTGAAAATCCATAACCCCAATTGCTATGGGAATGCTATTTAGTTGACCTATGCCTGTTTGAACAGCTTCAGTTAACCCTGTCCTTCTTTGATAAGAATGGATACGATCTCTATAAGGTTCCTCCTCTGAATGAAATTCAATGGGATCCATAGAGACCATATCTTCATCCATAGGATCCCAAGTGCCCGGATCAATCAAAAGTTCGATTCTATCTGAACTACTCATTTTCAAATGATATCCACACTGTTCACAAATATTCATTTTTGACCTAAAAAATTTTTTATAATTTAATCCATAACAATTTTCGCATTGAATCCATAAATGTCTGTATTTTTTATTTATATCTAAATCATTAGATCTTCCTCTTATATTGAAATCACGGGCGTTACCACTAGTTCTTAGATTCAAATTCCCACTTTCAGTACAAATGAAACTATAAATGTAACTATCGCTGTAATTGTCGGTACCAACAAAAATGTAATTATTAATACTGACTTCACAACGAAGATAACTATTAATGCAACTATGAATGTGATTATTCCAACTGGATTGAGTATCATACATGGAATGATAATAGTAATGATTGTTACTCTTAGACCTACTATTAAAAAAACGGGAAAAAACACTTTCGAGTTCACTCAGAAAAAAGTTATCATTGTCAATCTCAAAAATCTGATTTTCAATATCAA